GACTTGTCAGACATATTGGTCATATGGTATTTACCCGTTATCTCCCCCGATCGAGTATTCTCTGTTTCGCCCAATCCAATAAATATATATTGGATATTGTATTGATTGAACCATCAATAATTTGGAGCGTGAAGCACAATAATTCCTATTGGGGATCAATATTATCAATTCAAAGAATTGATGGTTTACTTGGACTGATAAAATAAAGTATCCAGGCTCCGTTCATATAATACCAAATTGTAAATGGTAAGAGTAAAAAAAAAAGTGTAAAATGTAGTAATAGAAATCATAAATATTAAAGAAATAAATGAAATAAAGAAAATAAATAAGAATAATATAAGAAAGAAAAATAAAATAGAAATTTCATTCAATTATTCATAAATTTGAGATTCATTAGTAATTAAATAGAATATGAATAGAATATAACTTACTATAATAGAAAGATAATAGAATCTTAGAATATATAATGATTATGATTACACAATTACCGCTTGTATAATATAGAATAGACTCTTCTTATATTTATATTTACTATAGGTATAATATCAAACTACCTACCAATGAAGTAGTATGATTAATACATCAAATATTTTGGGGAAAGGTATGAAACAATTGAAAAAAAAAAGAAGTGGTACTGGAATCATTTGACCTATATGCGCAAATGGAATTCGGGCAAATCTTCCCCCGGAGTAGAACAAGAACCTAAAAGAATTGAAAGGGCCCATTCAGGAACAAGAAAATTACATCGTAATTTGAATTTCGATGAAACAATACATCAATGAGAAGTTAGTTCAATAAGTTCATAAAATTCTTTTTGATTTTCTACATTATAGAATAGAGGTAAGGAGAAGGGGGCAAAACTCATTAAAAAAAAAGAAATAGGATTGGAATCGACACATTGATTTTTTTTTAACAATTCTTTTGAACCGTATGCATCCAAAGGTGCACGTACGGTTCCTCAGGGATACAATTTTGTCCTAATCAACCGACTTCATCGAGAAAGATTACTTTTTTTAGGCCAAGAGGTTGATAGCGAGATCTCGAATCAAATTGTTGGTCTCATGGTATATCTCAGCATAGAAGATGATACTAGGGATCTTTATTTGTTTATAAATTCTCCAGGTGGATGGGTAATACCAGGAATAGCCATTTATGATACTATGCAATTTGTGTTACCAGATGTACATACAATATGTATGGGATTAGCCGCTTCAATGGGATCTTTCATTCTGGTCGGAGGAGAAATTACCAAACGTCTAGCATTCCCTCACGCTTGGCGCCAATGAGTTTTTTTTTTATTTGAGAAAAAAAAAGAATACTATGCCTTCGCTGTATCGAATATGAATTAAAGAAAGAATAAGTAATAATAGCATGGCACTTCGAGTTCGATATGAACAAACCATTATTGTTTTTTTTCTAACATGAGATTTTGTATCGAAATAGTAGTATGAAAGAAGGGTTATTCCCAATTTGATTTTCTGTGTCAAGCAAGAGTCAATTTCAGCGTCACAAACCATTATTCTTCCACAACAGAAGTCTCTTTCTTATTTTTATGTTATGAGAGGAAAGAATCAAAAAAATGGAAAAAATCATTTTTTCCTTCTTAGATCTTATCAAAAAGAAACTTTGGGATTGCTAAACCACAGACGAGATAAATATATAAAGCAACAGAACCATCATAGTATCTTTTTAACTACTACGAAAGGAAGGGTGGTAAATGGATCATTTAATGATTTGGATCATATAGGTTCTATTTATTCTTTTCGATAAAAAAAATTCTATCAAAAAAAGAAAATCCATTGCAGAGCCGTATGCAATGTACAAAAGATGCCTGTACGGTTGTTTAATTCTATTTTTTTATTGTTATTTTGATTCCCCCTTACTTTAATCCATCCAATCGTGCGATATATAGATAGAAGAACCATTCATGATGTTATATCAATATCATCAGGGTTATGATTCACCAACCTGCTAGTTCTTTTTACGAGGCACAAGCAAGGGATTTTATCCTGGAAGCAGAAGAACTATTGAAGCTTCGCGAAACTCTCACAAAAGTTTATGTACAAAGAACGGGTAACCCTTTATGGGTTATATCCGAAGATATGGAAAGGGATGTTTTTATGTCAGCAACAGAAGCTCAAGCTCATGGCATCGTTGATCTTGTCGCGATCGAAAATGAAAATACTGGGAATTCCATATAAATATACGAATTCCTTTTCAAAATTCAAAATTTATGTGTGAATAGAAATCATTCATAATCATCAATCATCAGGTTAAGATCGATCTAAGCCAACCCGCTCTATTCTATCTAGAATGAGATTCTATAGACACACCATGCCAACCATTAAACAACTTATTAGAAACGCAAGACAGCCAATAAGAAATGTCACGAAATCTCCCGCTCTTCGAGGATGTCCTCAGCGTCGAGGAACATGTACTAGGGTGTATGTGCGACTCGTTAAGTTCAGATCATGAGTGCAAAAATTTTTTCTGGTATCAACGACCACTACCAATGAATTAGGATAGATAGGGTGGAACACGGCCTTTTGATTGACTAGTATCAAGATCTATTATCTACCTAATTCTGTTATGATGTTATGAATTTATGGTTTCTATTGGTGCAAATCCAATCACTCCGTTTGAGATGAGAAGGAATTCTCCATTGGTAACAAATAGTTATCCATTAAGCGGAGGAAAAAGGTTATGCTCCTATTCCTTTTCTTGAAAAAAAACGGACTAACAAGGTCAGCTACCTAGCCAACTTTCAGAATTAAATACCGTCACTGTATGGATAGCTTTTTTGTGAAAAGGACTATTACTTTAGAATTAGAATTTAAAAAAGAATTCTAATTTAAAATGGATGGGTAGAGCCAAAGAGTGTGAACTATACAAGTTCACAAGAAATTTTGATGAAATGAAAGAAGAGGCTCCGGTGTATAGAGAGGACCTCACCGTTTTAGAAGTTGCCATAGAAACGAGAAAACCCACTATTCTTTTTTCTTTAGTAGCAGTTGAATTTCTTATTTCCAGGCGAGATACCTTGAAGAAAGAAAAAATCGTGGTCGGGAAGGTCATAGTCGCAAAAGCCATTGGAATTTATATTTTATATATCGGAAGAATCCGTTTTGTTATTAATTGACCGGAAGAAAAGGATGACTGAAAGAAGAGAAATCAATTAGTTATTCAATAAAGTTTCATTTGATTCAATGACCAGAGTTAAACGAGGATATACAGCTCGGAGACGTCGAAAAAAGATTCGTTTATTTGCATCAACCTTTATAGGGGCTCATTCAAGACTGACTCGAACGACTACTCAACAAAGAATGAGAGCTTTGATTTCCTCTCATCGAGATAGGAACAGGAAAAAGAGAGATTTTCGTCGTTTGTGGATCACTCGGATAAATGCGGTAACTCGTGAGGATAGGCTATTCTATAGTTATAGCCTCTTCATCCACAATCTGTACAAAAGACAATTGCTTCTGAATCGTAAAATACTTGCGCAAATAGTCCTATCAAATAAGAATTTTTTTGATATTATTTCAAAGAAAATTATCAATTAAAAAGAAAAGAATACAAAGAAAATAAAGGAATAAAAGAATCTTAATAGAATCTATTATACAGGAAACAAGAATGATTGAAACAGGATTTCCCGGAGAATGGACTCCGGGAAGATAGAATAAAAAGAAATTAATATTTGAGTAGTAGGAAGAAACGAACATCTTTCAAGAAAAAAAGATTTCTTCCCCATTTTTCCTTTTTTAGAATACAAGAATCAAATCTGGATCCTAGTTTTTTTTGAGCAAAACATTAATATGAGCTTGAGTTCCGATTGAAGTTTTTAAGAGTATATCTATTTATTTTTGGTTCTAGAACCAATAGTTCTAGGAATCGACTCCACTCTCTCCAATTGTTTTTCATTATTACGAAATGGTAACAAAGATAAAATACGAGCTTGTTTTATAGCAATAGTAATTAATCGTTGTTGTTTCAAAGTCAACCTATTCGTCCGTCTAGATAAGATTTTTCCTTGTTCACTAAGAAATCGACTAATTAAACTCATGTTTCTATAATCGATTCGATCCCCCGATCCGATTGGGGGTAAACGCCTACGAAAAGATCGCTTGGATTTACGAAAAGGTTGTTTGGATTTATCCATGGTTTGCTTATTCCTTGTTTGTTTATTCCTTCGATATAAAATAATCTATAAAATAGAATCCTCTTTTTTTCTTATTCATTTAAGATTCGACCAAAATAGGATTTGGTTTGTATTATATATGTTAAGATGTAAAGTTCTTACTCTTCCCACTACTTGGAAAAATCAAACACGAATTCTTTTCTATCTATTTCTTTATTTCCCCATGAATCGTATACTTTTGACAATAGCGACAAAATTTTCTAAATTCTAGTCGATTGGGTGTATTGTGTCGATTCTTTTGAGTAATATATCTAGAAATGCCCAGCAATTCTTTATTGACACCCTTTCGAACACAACAGGTACATTCCAAAATAACTATAATTCGAATATCTTTACCCTTGGCCATGAACCTCCTTTTCATTTTGGATCGACTTCGTTCGCTATGGAATTTCTAACTATTTTCTTTTTTGAATTATTAGAATTCGAATGACTTAGAAGTACTATAATCTAAAATAGAATTACTAGAATACTATAAATATAAAGAAAAAGAGTCATATTCATTAATAGAAGAATATTAAGAATATCGTAATAATTAATTAATACAATTTTTTCTAACTATAAATCATTTCTATACTAATCTCAGTATTTTCTTCTTTCTATGTTAGAATTTCGTGGAACCGTCCCTAGACTGGATCCACATTTCCATTTTTTCCCAAAAAAATTCACTGTATTTTGACTGAGATTCAATACACTCTTTTTTTTTTAGGATAGATTAGGATATAAAAGAAAAAGAATTTAGAACCATGTTACGTAGAATTGTATCTCAAATCTTCTTCATTTTTTATCAATACAAGAATTTCATCAGGATGAAAAAAAGGGGAATGACAAGGCATCTGGAAATAAACGATTAATTTCTATCAATAGACCTGCTAAAGACCCAAACCATAAAGTGGTTAACACAGGTGCCGTTGAGAGATATGTTTTTATATCTCGCATTGAAAATCCTCCTTCTTCTTTTATTTTCTATTTTTTTTCTTATTTATTTTCTTTGTATTGTATATTGTAAGAATTGTATATTGTAATACATATATAGTCCTAGTTCGCTATTCTAATAAATAGATCATATATAATCCGATATTTTAATTTGAGTTCAAGATCATTTGTTTTTTCTTGAAATGAAATTAGAATTAGGAATTACTAACTAAAATGCATATGTACAATGACCCAGCAGATTCAATTTTGCCGCCCCCTAAAAAAAATGACAAGAACATTCTCTACCTATTCTATAGATATATCTATAGAATAGGTAGAGAAAAAAAGAAGGATGTGGAAAAAAAGATATGGATTTTATACAATGACACACTGTATAACAATTTTTCAAAGGGATGTAGCGCAGCTTGGTAGCGCGTTTGTTTTGGGTACAAAATGTCACAGGTTCAAATCCTGTCATCCCTACCTATTCTTTCTCCTATAGATACTTATAAGAGATTCCTTGAGTAAGATCAGTCAATTTTGGACATAATCTTTCATTTGTACATACTATATGTACACACAATAAACTTCGGGGATAAAAAAATCCTTTTAATTGTATCTACTTTTATATATCTATTGTTATAGGATCTAAGAAAGCGCTCTTAGTTCAGCTCGGTAGAACGCGGGTCTCCAAAACCCGATGTCGTAGGTTCAAATCCTACAGAGCGTGATTCCTTTTATGTTATGTCGAATTACAATGAAAGAACTTAACAAAACAAAGTAGAATTGCAACTTAAAATTGACCTCCTACAAGGAGGAGGTCAATCAAAAAAAGAGATGTTACTCAATCAAAGGTCCAACTGATCACCGCGCCTGTATTGTAAATATGCAGTTACAAATAATCCTGTTAAAGTAATAGGAATTAGACCTAAGACGATTCCGAATAGAAAAACTTCAATCATTTCGATTTGTTTTAGGGAATAAGAAGAGAGGTAAGATCTATCCTTAAATATTAATCTGAATTATCCATGAATCTCAATGGCCAGGAATTAGTAATTGACGCGGGAAGGAACCATAGAATACCTGAAATTGAAATGAAATATTCTGAGAGGCTTTGATTTTGATTTTTGTAAATTGTTTATTGAATTTCATTCATTTCAAATAAGTCGTATCTTGTTTAAACCAATAAATAGAGCTGGGGTTATAGTTGAAGCAGCCAGTAAAAAACCAAAATAACTAGTTAGAATAGGCATGAAAGAGCTAAATTAGATATGTTATTTTACTACATATAATTATATGAATAAAACATTTACCTAAGTCTCAATCGAGATATGATGGTAAGAAAAACTAATTTAAATAATTCATTTAGTTCCAATTGAAAGTTCTTGATTCATCAGTCATTATAGACGGACACTAAAAAAAAATCAAATGAAACTATTCAAGATTTTTCAATTTTTTGAAAAGTCAAGGTTTGATTTTTTTTTCTTTATTTCAATTTGATTTCGGACCAACTCGATTCAAAGAAGAGCAACTCCTATTACCCTTTGAAACTTTCCATATTAATTTGTTTTGTATTGTAGTTACATAAGGAAAGAACTATCTAATGTAACAACAGTTGCTTCACGAATATGAATTGTTCCAACGATCTTTTTTTTTTCTTTTTGCAAATATTAAAAATACTAAATATAAAAAAGAAGAAAAGAATAAGAAAAAATAGGAAATCTAATTCTAATATATTAACCAATGAAAAACGAAATAGTAAAAGAATTAAATAGATAGGGATAGTAATAAGAATTTCCATTTCTAAGAATTACTATTTAGAATAGTAAGGAATAGTTTCAGTTTAGAAGTTCAAAGTGAAATAGTATTAGCATATTTATTCTATGAACGAACAATTACCAATTACTTGAATAAAATGAGAGGATTAAAAAAAAGAAAATATGAACCGAACCGCCAAAGGGTTTTATAGATTTCACATAACATATAATAGAATTTTATGAATATAATGAATGAGATGTTTCAATCATGATATCTCTCCATGATATCTCTCATTAATTATGAGAGCCCATCCATTCAAGATTTTTACTTTCTATTACTATGATGAATCCACTAATATAAACCTTATTTAATCTTATAGAATCTTAGATTCTAAGGAAAATCTATTTATACATAGATAAGGAAGATATAGCAATAGCATTTCCTTTCGGTAATGATCGAGACTGCGTTGCTGCGCTAGAGGAAGGATAGCTATACTGATTCGGTCTACTCTAAATACGCCTTTGGTACAAAATTGACGATCTCACAAAGATCCAGTATCAGTAGTTTTAGATTTACTGATTCCATCTTTCACGGAATCGGCCCGCCTTTTTTTTGAAACATACAAGAATTTGTGG